TGAAAAATTCCCATATCTTTTTTTGAATGTAATGAGCCTATCTTCTCTTCTCTAGTCATATTTGAAAAAAAAATATATATCAAAACTTATTACTAATTCAAAACCAGAATATTCGGAGGACTCTTCTGACAAAGAAAGTAATTGTCAGCAAAATTGTTTCTTTTTTTTTTTCAAATCCAAAGAATTCTTCTTACGTTTTACATAGGTCATCAATTCAGCATTGTATAAAAATGGATGAAATAGCCATTTTTCTAATAATGGACTCAAATCATTTTCTCGACATGAGTGTTCTATATCGAAAACAATTTCTTCCAACCCTTCATTTTGATTTTGATTTTTAAACCATTTTTTTTATTAACATTAACATAGTAGTAGAAAGAGTACATGCTGCGTCTGGACTTCAAACGATTTAGCTTTAACCATATTCCTAGTCCCATCTTATTGGTTAAGAGAGAATCAAAGTTGATTTACCAATGAATCACGAAATGCTATGGTTCTGAAAGAGGATTTCTTCATTTATTCAAAAGTAATTCGCGGGATCATGCACCCTTATAACGAAAAAAGTGCAGCGGGTTGGATCCAGTTTATTCTTGAAATAAACAAGTCGCACACACCCCCTTTCCAAAAAAAATCAATACACCAAGGACTACGCTTAGATTTATTGGATTTGTTGCTAAAATATCGGTATTAAACCCGAAACTCCCGGCGTATGGCCAGTGACCCACGAAAAGGAAAGAATCGGTTACATTTTTCATATGATCTCCTTTTATAATTTTATAAATAAAATAGACTAATTCTCTATTTGTCGATTTCTTTTTTTTTTTTTTATAATTTTTCTCTTCCACCTCAAAAAGGATTCTATTGGACTAAGAAGGGGAAGGAATAAATCGAGGGGGAAGGACGAAAGTGAATCAGTATGATAATTCCTCATCCTCAAATCATTCCTTCCCATGGGTTATTGTCCCAACGAATAAAAGTAATTGTAGTAATTAACTCTTGATATTAATTCGAAAAAGGAAGCATCAAGCCCAGAACAATAAGAAAAATACGTATTTTTCTTATCTTATAGGATTAAGATGAAATATTAAACAAAAGGATTCGCAAATAAAAGCGCTAATGCTACAACTAATCCATAAATTGTTAAAGCTTCCATAAAAGCCAGACTAAGCAATAAAGTCCCTCGTATTTTTCCCTCTGCCTCGGGCTGTCTTGCAATGCCTTCTACAGCTTGACCCGCAGCAGTCCCTTGACCAACCCCAGGTCCAATAGAAGCAAGACCGACGGCCAACCCAGCAGCAATCACAGAAGCGGCAGAAATCAGTGGATTCATGATAAATTCCTCGTACCAAAAAAAAAAAGAGTTAATGATACTTAATGATACAATCAACCAAAAAACTATGACTTAATTATGCCATCGTTAAGATTCATCCAGTCGAAGTAACTAAGAGCTACGAATTGAAATGAGTTGAAGTATAATAATACTATTGAAGATTGAATCATCAGAACTACTTCGATATATATATATTTTAGTTCCTATCTACGAGTTTTTGTAAATCCCTACGACTTTTGCTTTTCCATGTCTTTATTGGTTATGAACCATTCTTCATTTTGTTTTTCTTGATTGAATCTCTTTCTTCATTCAATATTCAATTCATATTCAATCCTTATCGAAATTCACATATAGATCATAGTAAGGCAGATTCGAAATATCTTTTAGATATAACTTAGTTCAGATATAACTAGTTAATATCTAATCTCACATATACATGTGTTTCGTATATAACGTAAACCCACTATTTGTATCGTAGACCCAATCGGACTATAGAAATTGTTTTTTCCCACCATCCACCAAAGGAAGTAGGAAGTTGGAATTCTATTGCATACACCTAGTTCGACCCCCCCCTCGACTAAACAAACCCTTTCGATTTTATTATTATTATTCAATACTGGGGTGATCAATATAAATGGATTAATTCATTAGTGTGAAGCATTGCATAGAAATATCATTCAATACTTGGTTGATATGTAATTTAAACTAAATTCAACTTGATTTTCTATTTAGATTCTATTTCCTTCCTATCCTTCCTATATTATGTTAATTATTTGTTAATTATTATTATGTTAATTTCTGTATTCATTTATTATTCATCGGTATCATAAATCAAATCCACAAAAATTATTATTCAGATTATGACTCCTAATATTTGAATTGCCTCAACCAAACAAACAAACAAAATAAAAAAAGATTTTACTCGGAGGGAAGGGCCAAACATACATTTTAGGAAAAAGATCTAAAAGATCTCTTTCCTTTTTTTTTTTTTTTACAATTCCCTAATGTCGTAATCTTTTTAGCTATTCTTCTAGTTCTAGATCGTATATACCTTTGTATATGTATACTTAGGCTCCGGCAGTCGACTATCTTGAGCTACGCATACATTGCCTTGGACTAATAGAAAAAAGACGATTTCAAAAAAAAAGTCAATGATGACCCTCCATGGAT